TCATTCATTTTTGAAAATTTTTAAAGATTTCACTCAGATTTTGAAAATTTTTCTCTCTTGGCTTTGAAGGCCAAAGGTCTATATATAAACCTAAAAATCTCTAAGAGAGTGCTTTTGCACATCAAAAAGTTAACAGCTTTCTATAATCTTTATACTATCCCTTATAGCCTCAATTTCTATTAAAGCTACCATGTTACGACTTCTCTTTTCTTTCGAAAAGAACGACGGGCGATGTGTACACAGAATTTACCTAAATTCATAAAAACATATTTTTTTCTAATTACTACCAAATCTTAATTCTAAAAACCATTAAAGATTATTATCCTTTTTCCAAAAGTTAAAATAGCGCACCACAACCTTTTATATCAGCAGCACATTGACCTGTCTTAATTGATCTTTAATATTAAAGAAAAATTTTAGTTTCTAAAAAATTTTTCTGAAAGCGGCCGTACACTGACTTTAATAATAAAAGTTTATTAATCTGCGGACTATCTATTACTTAGCACACTCCTCTGGAAGGAAATATCCACCGCCAGGTTTTTTGAGTTTAATTAAAATACTCTGGGTAAAAAAATTTACAATCATTAATAACAAGGTACCTAATCTCGGTTTTAACAATAATTTTAATAATTTTTACTTTTAAATTTAGAATAAATTTAATCTAACTATATAACCAGAAAAAAAATATTTTTTTTAAAAACAAAACTTATATTTTACCCAAAAAATAAAGGCAAAGAATAGGTATAACCGCAGCTGCTGGCACCTATTGTTTGCCCCTAAAGAAGCACAAACTTAAACAAACTTTCATTTTTATTTAAAAACCCACCACTAAAACCAATTAATTTATCCTCTAAATACATCAAATAAAAACAATTTATGATAGTTTTTGCACTAACCCTTTATTTAACCAAAACCAAATAAATAAGACTAAGTTTTAAACACCTTTGAATCTGCAATTCAACGCACTATAAAATATATGCTATTAGTCCCACATGGGAAATCTTTTTCATTTTTAGAGCTACAATCTAACGCCTTTAATTTAGACTACCATATTTTCCCGAGAAAACTATTCACCTTAGCCGCTTCAAGACCACGCTATAAAATTTTAGCTATCGAAAAAAAGAAAAGTTAACTCTCAAAAAACTTTAAAAATACCTTTGCAGGTATAATTTCAACGTTTATAGGCATAAAACTATGATTAGCTCCGCATATCTCAGAACATTGACCATAAAACCTACCTAAATTTAAAGGGAAAAAATAGGTTTGATTCAACCGCCCAGGCACAGCATCAACCTTCACCCCAAAACTAGGAACACAAAAACTATGAATAACATCCCTACTTGTTACTAACAAACGAATATACTCCCCACGAGGAAGAAATATTGGATTATCCACCTCTAACAAACGGAAACCAGAAAACCCTAACTCTTTGTCCGGAATCATATAAGAATCATAAGTGTATCTAGAAACATTATCAGCATCTAAAACCCTAATCTCATACGACCAATACCACTGACGACCTATAGCCTTCAAAGTAGCAAAAGGCGTTACAGAAGATGGACTATCCATATAATATAAAAGCTCTAAAGAAGGAAGAGCTAAACCAATCAATATAAAAACAGGAAGAAGAGTTCAACCAACCTCCAACCACTTATGATCAACAAAATCATAAGATCTAAACTTAGCTACTCATAACAAAACTATCCTACCTCCAACCAAACAGGCTATTACCACTAAAACAATTAAGTTTTCATCATGAAAAATAATAGCCTCTCGTCTCACAGGACTAGTAGCTTTTTGTAAAGTAAGCCCATAAATAAATCCTCTACCAAAAAAACCAGTTTTCAATTTAGAGAAGAAAAAAAATCATTTTAGGGTCATGAGCCCTATAGTTTAAAATAACTTATTCTCTAGACTTATACTAATATTAAAAACAAAAAAAATAGAGACATAGGTAAAAATAACTTCCAAGCCATTTTCATTAGTAAATCATACCGAAATCGAGGTAAACAACCACGAGCTCAAACAAAACAAAAAGAAAAGAAGCTCCCAACAAAAACAAAAAACAAAAAAGAAGTAGGGAAAAAAAATAAAGCAGTAAAAAAACTCATTAATAATATTTTTCCATATTCAGACAAAAATAAACACGCAAATTCAAAAGCAGCAAATTCAATATTAAAACCAGAAACTAACTCCCTTTCCCCTTCCGCAAAGTCGAATGGAGCCCGGTTGGTTTCGGCTAAACAAGAAACAAACCAAATCAAAAAAATGGGAAGTAAAATAAAAAAATAACTAAAAGACTTTTTTAAAAAGGAAAAAAAGTTAAACCTAAATTCTAAACTACAAGGAAAAAAAATCACTAAAATCAAAGAAACTTCATAAGAAATTGTTTGAGCTGCTCCTCGAATAGAACCAAGCAAAGCATACTTAGAGTTAGACCCTCATCCAGAACCTAAAAGAGTATAAACCTGCAATCTAGCTATACATAAAAAAAACACCACCCCTAATTTAAAAGAGAAATATAAAAAAGGGGAAGGAAATAAAACTCATGCTAAAACCATTAATAAAAAAGAGACTAACGGCCTAACCCAAAACAAAAGAATATTAGCCATCCTTGGAGTCCCCAACTCCTTCAAAACCAACTTAGCACCATCAGTTATTGGCTGCAACAACCCTAAATATCTAACCTTTTTTGGACCCTTACGAGATTGTATATAACCTAAAACCTTTCGCTCAAACAAAGTTAAAAACGGAATGGAAACCAACACGTTTATCAAAACTAGTAACCAAGGTAACAACACAAAAAAATCCAAATAAATCTGAGACAAAAAAAATCTTTTGTATCGGTGTAAACGATAAGTTTTAAATAAACTACAGATTCCACTTTTCAAAAAGAAATTTATCTATTTCTTTTTGTTATATATAATATATAGGAAAAACATAGGAGAAACTCTTAAAAAGGCCAAACTTTCTTCAAAAAGATACTCCTTGAAGATAAGGAGCCCCTCTTCATGATTAAATTATATCAAGAGTTAACTATCCAAAACAAAAAAAATAAAAATATCACAAAACTAACCATCAAAAAAGGAACTTTAGACATTTGAGGCAAACATGAGAGAGTAATTAAACTCAAAAAATGGGCCGAAACCAATCCTTCAACTAGAATTTCTCATGAAAATCCTTCAAAACCAAAACTCCCTAAAAAAAAATTATCTTTACCCCTTCTCCGAAGAATAGAAACCAATAGAGTTAATCCCAACCTAGCCTCACCTGCTACAACAGCTAAAAACACCAATAAAGAAATAGGATCAAAAGGAATTCTAAAAAAAACGAAAGCGAATAAAACATTTACAACTAAAAATTCGAAAGCAAATAAAATAACTAAAATATTCTTTAAACGAAACAAAAGAAGCAAACATTTCAACAAAAATACAACGAAAAAAAAGTCCAATAAGAAGAAAAATTATTTTCCGACAAAAAGTCCTAACTTCTTAACCCTACACAAAAAAAATAAAATTCCTCAAAAACAACAAACCATATAAAGGAACAACATGTAAAAACATTATTAAAAAACTACGAAAATTAAAAGGCATTCAAAATTTACTACTTAAAGCCCACTTTCCGTGACAGACTAAAACATATAAATAAATTCTAAATAACCCTGCTAAAAAAATGGAAACACCACAAAAAACCGCACCAAAAACACCACCAAAATTTACAATTCTAGAAATTAAAAAAAACTCCCTTAATAAATTTAAGCTAGGCGGTGCAGAAGCTTTTCCAACACAAAGTAAAAACCAAAAAAAAGAAAACATAGGAGAAAGACTTAAGATTCCTCGATTCAAGTATAACCTACGAGATCCCCTTTTTTCGTATAAACACTGAACCCCAAAAAATAGCCCAGAAGAACAAAGACCATGAGAAATTAACATTCCTAAAACTCCATTCATCCCAATTAAATCACAAGAAAAACAAGCAGAAAACACTAATCTCATGTGAGCAACAGAAGAATATGCAATCAAAGACTTTAAATCGCATTGACGAAAACACATAAAACCTACAATACACATACTAAACAAAGCCCAAATAAAAAAAAAATCACTTCAAAAACAAAAATCTAAAACTAAGAAACGAAGGGAACGAATTAAACCATAGGCTCCTAACTTTAACAAAATACCCGCTAAAACCATAGATCCTGCTACTGGGGCCTCCACATGTGCCTTAGGTAATCATAGATGCACACCATACAAAGGCAACTTTATCAAAAAAGCCAATATAAAAAGAATACAGAATATTCTATAATCACTAGAAAAATAAAAATAGGCATCCAAGAAAGGCAAGAAAAACTTCACAGTACCGCAATGATAATCCATAAAAATTATAGAACCTAAAAGGGGTAGAGAACCAACTAAAGTATAAATTAATAGATAACTACCAGCACGAATACGTTCCGGCTGAACTCCTCACCCTAGAATTATAATAAGAGTAGGAATTAGAGAAACCTCAAAAAAAATATAAAATCCCAAAAATCTTTTGCTAAGAAACGCCATAGCCAAAACAAAATTTAACGCCATAATACAGAAAAATAATCTTTCCAACTTTTTAGATTTTCTCATAGATAAACACATCAACAAACTAATTCAAAAAGTTAAAATTAACAAAAAAGTTGAAAAATTATCTAAACAAAACCAAAAAGAATGGAAAAAAACAAAGTGAGAATGGAACCCCATCAAAAAAGGAACTAAGCACAAAACCAAAACCACTAGAAATCTTACTATATTTTTCAAATCCTTAACAAATTTCAAAAAAATTAAAGAACATGTTATTCCCCACAAAGAACCCGAAAACATTTTTAATTGAAAAAAGATCAATACAAAACAGGCCCTAATCACAACTCCTAAAGAGGGAACTAAAAAGAAAAACAAAAAATAGAAAAAAGTCCCGAAACCTCCTATAGTAACAAAAGGTTCTTCAACAGGACGAGCCCCAATTCATAACAGTACTAAAATATCAGAGACTCACAACCAAAAAATGAATTGGTGTGAAAAAGAATAGAAGTAACCACGATTAACCAAATAAGAAATATAAGGGAAAACAAAAAGAATAATAATTGATAACAACAAAGCTATAACCCCACCCAACTTTTTAGGAATAGAACGTAAAATAGCATAAGCTGGTAAAAAATACCACTCTGGTTGTATATGGACAGGAGTAACTAATGGATTAGCCTCTATATAATTTTCAGGATCACCAAAATAATCTGGAAAAGCAACAACAACAAAAAAAAATAAAAAAAAAACAATCATAAAACCAAGAATATCCTTAACTGTAAAGTAAGGGTGAAAAGGCAACTTATCCCCCCTAGAATCCAACCCTAAAGGATTTTTTGACCCAGTATCATGTAAAAATATTAAATGAATAACAACAAAAGCAGTTATTACGAAAGGAAGAAGAAAATGCAAAGAAAAAAACCGAGTTAATGTTGGATACCCCACAGCAAAACCTCCCCAAATTCACTGGACTAACTCTAAACCTACATAAGGTACCGTAGAAAAAAAATTAGTTATAACGGTAGCCCCTCAATAAGACATTTGTCCTCAAGGTAAAACATAACCTAAAAAAGCCGTAGCCATAGAAAGAATATAAATTACTACACCAGTTTTTCATGTATGAGTAAAGAAAAAAGATCCATAATATATCCCACGACCTATATGCAAATACAAAAACAAAAAAAAAGCAGAAGCTCCGTTTGAGTGAATGCTTCGTAACAACCAACCATATTCTACCTCACGACTAATAGAATCAACAGATTGAAAAGCAACTTTTAAATCCGAAACATAATGCATAGCAAGAAATAAACCAGTTAAGATCTGAACAGCTAGAAAAACTCCCAACAAAGAACCAAAACCCCATCAATAAGAAATTTTCTTTGGAGAAGGTAAGTCATAAACAGCTCCATTTAAACTCTTTAAAACAGAACGATCACGACGAAAAGAACTTATATTAAAAATCAAAAGAAGAAAGACATCATAAATATACCATTGTGACCACAACACAATATTCTTTTTAAACTACATTCTTTTACTAAGTATGTTCGCCTAAATACTGAACCCTTAATAAACTAAACACAAATCCTTGAATAAAACATATACCAATTTCAAATAGTAAATAACCCATCATTAATAAACTAAACACTCCAAAAAACAACTTAGCAGAAAATAAACATATTGCACCACTTGTTCCCATCAAACTAATAAAAACATGACCAGTAGTTATATTTATACTTAACCGTAACGCTAAAGTTAAAGGACGTATAAAATTACTCACCAACTCAATCAAATTTAGTATAGGAGCTAAATAATCAGGAGAACCTTGAGGCGTCATATGCCCCAAAAATCTTACTACTGAAAAATCAAAACTAGAAACAACTATACATAATCAAATTATGAAAGACATGGTAAAAGTTAAAACCATTTGAGTAGTTATACCAAAAATATAAGGGAAAAGTCCTCATACTTTCATTCCCAAAATCAAAAAAAATAAACCAGAAACAATAACATAAGAACCCTTTATTTTTTCCAAATATGGGGACTTAACATTCTCAAAATGTCAATTGAAAAGAAAAGAAGAAACTAAACTAATACGAGAAGTAGAAAAAAAAAACAATTTTACAGTCCAAAAAAATCATACTAACCCTAAAAATCAAACTAACATATTTATGGGAGAAAATTTAGAATAACAAAAATCTGCTCTTGTAAATAAATCATAAACCAATAATGTGGGAGTTTTCAAACCCAAATTTTACTATATCACAGTAACCTACATTCGCAGTCCTCACATTCCCTCGAAGGATCTCCCTATCTTTAACACGCAAAATTAACATTTTGTTTAAACTATCGAAAGTTGCTCTAGAATAATTCAATCTTAAGTTTACAAGACTTACGTCGCTCTTTGACTTTAAAGCAAAAATCATATAAAAAAAAATCCTAAAAAAATATAAAACTCTCAAGGATAAAATTAATTTAAAATTGGATTTTAAAACAAACACAGAACTAGAAAGACGAGAAGACCCTGTTGAAAATAAAGCTATAAAAGTCTTTATATAACCTACAGATTGAAAAATAATTAAAATAATATAAACCATAACAATAAAGTATTTTCTTAAATTACTAGCAACCAAATAATAAAAAGTTGTAGGATTAACCATCTCAAATCCTTCTACAAAAACAGAAAAATCAAAAAAATAAAACCCTCCTAAAAAATATATCTTTAACAAAAAACTTAAAAAGGGTGGCAAACCAGAAAATATTAACAATAAAAGCCCAACCAACATATTTTTTTTTATTTTTTTCCCTTTTAGGAAAGAATCACAAAAAACTTTTGAAAAACTTTTTTTTAAAACTAGACATAATAATATAACCAAAAAACTATAAAAAAAATAGTAAATAAACCCAAAACTTTTTTTTAAAACTATTAAAACAAAAAGTATTCTCATTTTTCTAACAGAAGATCACGCCAATACTAACTTTAAATTTTTAAAAGAAAATTTGATACCAATTACCGCAACAATAAATCCCATTAATCTTAAAAGAACACAGACTTCTATACTTAAATCAAAAACAAACCGAAATAAAAATACCCCCGGAACCTTTTGAATAGTACTAATAATACCAATCGAAAATCAATCTAAACGTTTTATTAAGGCAGGAACTCATCAAAAAAACGGAGCAATACCAATCTTTACAATTAAACCAATAATACCTAAAACATATCATCTTCTCATCACGGCTCCTCAAGTAAAAAGTATTCTCCCAATAACCTGAACAAAAAAATAATAAAAAGAAACTTTTATCTCACTTGTTTTCAGAAAAAACACATTTTTTTTTTCTGAAACTCTAGAATTTAAGAAAGGTATAACCCTAAACATATTTAACTCTAAACCCAACCAAATCAAAAAAATGTTTTTTCTGAAAAGAGATAACAACAAACCAAAAACCAAACAAACTAATAAAGCAAGAGACCTGGTTCATATATTAGGTAGACCTCGAAACCTCAAAGAAATGTGAATAGAAAATTAACTACTCTAATGAAAGTTAGCAGCTTTCAAATGACACTTCAAGACTTTCATTTTAATACTCCTCGTCGTCACTCTTCCAAAGTCCCTAACATCAACACTCATAAAAATAGTAACAAACCAATACGCCCCTTAAAGTATTTTTTTTCAAACTGAAAAGGCAATTGAAGAAGTAAAGAAAGCTCAACATCGAAAATTAAAAACAAAATAACAATTAAAAAAAACCGCAACGAGAAGGGTATACGAGCTTTATCCTTTGGATCAAAACCACATTCAAAAGGCCTAGACTTTTCTCGAGAATTTAAAAATTTCTTTCGAGAAGTTCAAAAAATCCAAAGAAAAATTAAACAGGTTAAAGCTCCCAAAATAACAAAACTTCCCAAAAACACCGAAAACAAGTTTAGAAACAAAGAAGTCTTTGATCACTAACTCCCAAAGTTAATATTTTTTTTAAACTATTTCTAACTAATCTGAGAATATAAATTCACCTACAGAGTAAGAATCTGCTGCTCTTTTTCGCTTTCAGATTTTATATGAGAAAACTTCGTTTACTTCAAGTACCAAAAACTTACGTGCAAAAACACTTTCTCATATAAGGGAGTAAAACTCATTTCTGGAGCTTAAATCCAGCGCATATTATCTGCCACCCTAAACTAATTTATAAGTTGTACCCATACCAATAAACAAAAAAATACAAAAACAACCAAACGACATCAACAAAATGCCAATACCAAGCTGCTGCTTCAAAACCAACATGTTGATTACTAGAAAAATGAACAAAAAAATGACGAAAAAAACAAACCAATAAAATTATAGTACCAATAGTAACATGAAAACCATGAAACCCTGTCAACATAAAAAATACAGTACCATAAACAGTTCTTTTAATAGAAAAACAACTTAAGAAATACTCATTACCTTGTAAAAACAAAAAATAAGCCCCCAAAGAAACAGTTAACAATAAGCCAATAAAAGCTTGGTCATAATCTTGACTTACTAAAGCATGATGAGCTCAAGTTACTCTGGCTCCAGAGGACAAAAGCACCACGGTATTTAAAAGAGGTATAGAAAATGGATCAATAACTATATTTTTAAAACCTACAGGAGGTCATATATAACCTATTTCTGCTGTTGGACCTCAACATTTATTAAAATAAGACCAAAAAAATGAGAAAAAAAACATTACCTCTGATAAAATAAATAAAATCATACCAAAGCGAAAACCAAACATAACAACAGTATTATGAAATCCTCCCATATTTTCCTTAATAACATCCCCAAATCAACAAAAAGAAATTAAAAAGTTTAATAATAAACCAATTAAAAGAATAAAAGCTCTTTTATAATGTCACCAATAAACCCCTCCAAAGGTTATTGCTAAAGCTCTAATAGAAGCAAACAAAGGCCATGGCCTAACTTCCACTAAATGAAAAGGAGTAGTAAAATTTTCCTTAGAAACATTCTTCAAAACAAAATAATTTTTTACCAACAAAAAGTGAGGATTAATCCTCTTCTAAAGGCCGACAACCAATTATAATTTTATATACTAACTTTTTATATTATTATTAGATCTTTGGGATTATTTAGGTTCCCTCTTTTTGTTTTCAAAACAAAACGAAAAATTTTCTAAAAGATCATTACAAAAATTTTAGAAAGAAACCTAAAGATAATATACCCCCAACATAGTACTTCACTCTTGGAGAAGAAAAGTAATAAAAAGCCGAAGAAATATAACCCCCAGAAGAAGCTAAACCCTTATCGATAGAATCAATTAATTTCCTTAAGATCCCCTGATCTAGTAAGTAAAACGCAGTTCTACCAAAATTAGAACAATTATTTTTTCAGAATGATCTATTAAAGGGTACTAAAAACCTAATAGTGCTAGAAAACCAAATAAAAGATTTTTTGTTTTTAGTCACATCCAATCATCTTAAAGCCAATCCCCCAAATATAAATACTTTAACAAAAAACTTCATCATATGGCATGGATGAATACATCTTAAAGTATAAAAAAATGGAAAAAATATTCTACCCACAATAACTCTTCCTAAAAATAAAGGAACAATAGAAAAAAGCAAAATTTTTCTATCTTTTCTTTTTAAGGAAAAAGAATTATATCTTTTTCCTTTTAAAACATTAAAAATCAAACGACCTCTATAATAAGAAGTCAAGGGTAAAGATAATAATAACAAACTATGAAAAACCCAATTTAAAACAACCAAATCTTTTTCAAGAATCAACTCCTTAGAAAAGAAACCTGCTAAGAAAATAAATCCCATTAAAGAGAAACTTCTAATTATTATAGTAATAGCCAATAAAGGGTTTAAATTTCACAACCCTTTTAAACTACGTAAGTCTTGAAAGTGACCTCTTTTTTTTATAAAATACCCAACACAGATAAAAATTAAAGCCTTAAATAAAGCATGAGTAACAAGATGAAAAAAAGCAATAAAAGGTAAGTTTAAAGAAATAGCTACAGTCATCAAACCTAACTGTCTTAAGGTTGAAAAAGCCACAACCTTCTTAGCATCAAACTCATAACATGCTGCCAACCTAGCCGAATATAAAGTCCACATGCCGAAAACACCTAAAATGAAAAATAATCAATCAGGAAACATATGACAAAAACGAAGCATAACATAAATTCCTGCCGTAACTAAAGTTGAAGAATGAACTAAAGCAGAAACTGGAGTGGGTGCTGCCATAGCCGCAGGCAATCATCTAGAAAAAGGGAACTGAGCTCTCTTTGTAAAAGACCCTAAAACCAAAATAACCGCTAAAAGACTATTTTCTAGAGAACTTTTTATTTCTCAATACCCATTATAGAGAAATAATACTAAACCGATAATAAAAAATCTATCTCCAATTCGATTTACCAAATAAGTCTTCATACCAGCAGCTCATGAAGAATCTCTTAAATAATATATAATCAATAAAAAACTAGTTATACCTAATCCATCCCAACCTACTAACAGGAAAAAAAAATGAGGAAAAAATACCAAACAAAACATAGAGAAGACAAACCTCAAAACAATCCAAGTAAATCGGATATTAAAAGAATCATTTTCCATATAAACACATGAAAACTTTAACACGCAAGATACTATAATACAAAGAACACTAAAAAATAATAAACTTATTCAATCAACATAAAAAGAAAAGTCCAATTTTAATCTTCCAAAATCCAGAATTTTCAAAACAAAAAGATAACTTTTAGAACAAAGAAAAACCAAAAACAAAAAAACAAGCCACAAGAAAAAAAAAGACTTTGGAACAAGTGTATGCAAACTTCCACTTTAATTTGTGACTAATCACATCAACAAAATTGAATTGACCCAAAATTAACCATAGAAAGGACGTAAAGCTCCCCGATTTCGAAAAGATAACTTGGTAATAACCCATAAAACTAACAATAGTAAAAAACCAATACTAATTAAAAATATAACCTCAACTTCGTTAAAAAGATTCAAACTAAAATTTTTAGAATCCAAAGATCTTTTTCAAGAAAAAACTTTAAATTTTCAAGTTACTTGGATAAAACAAAAGAACAAAAAAAACAAAACTTTAATCTTGAAAAAGATCTTTCTAAAGACATTCATTTTAGAAAAATAAAACACCGGATTAAATTTTAACGAAGAAATATATATAAACAACACTAGTAAGCCTCCTATATAAACCAAAAAAAAAATTAATGAGTATCAAGATAAAGAATATATACTAATTAAAAATCTAACAAAAAAACTACAAACTAATATAAATAACCCTAATATAAAAGATTTTAAAGAAAATAAACAAAAATAGTTACCTATTAATAAGAAAAATCATATACAGAAAGACATCCCCTCTAACGTGATCTTTAAAAAACCTCTTTTAAGTAGAAAGCTTAACGTGCTAAACACCTACGTTAGCAAGCTTTCTACAATGTTTAAAAAATTTATTAAATAAACCATGCAATAAGCACTAATATATTTTTTAGGGGAGTATTCCCTCATATAAGGATTCTAAATCCACAGCATATCCATCTGCCACCCTAAAAGATTTCCTAACCACTCAATTCCTTTCGTACAAAAAGCGATCAAAAGAAGATAGAAACCAACCTGGCTTACGCCGGTCTTAACTCAAATCACGTAAAGTTTTAACGGTCGAACAGACCCACTTTCTTGACTACTGCACCAAGAAGAGTTCTTTGATTCAACATCGAGGTAACAATCATCTACTTCAATAAGAACTCTCAGTAAATATTGTCCTGTTATCCCTGTGGTAATTTTTTCCTATTTCCAAACTTTAGGATCAAAAAAACTTTAAAATAAAATTAAATTTCCCATTTAAACAGCAAAAGTAAACTGTAAAACTCAACAGGGTCTTCTCGTCTTTCTTATAAATTTAGGTATTTTAACCAAAATTATAAATTCTAAAAAATAAAAGGAAAATTTTTTTCTCAAAAAACCATTCAAACAAGTCACCATTCAAAAGACAATTAATTATGCTACCTTAGTGCAGTTAGGATACCGCAGCTATTTATTTTAACATTGAGCAGGTATTATCTCTAAATATTTTCTAGAGAAAATGTTTTTGATAAACAGTTGTAAAAACATCGAGTTCCCAAATATTATTTATTATACTTATTCTATCACTTTGTTAAATAGTTAAAAAAATAATTTTCTTAAAGGAAATAAGACAAAAAATAAAATTGTAACATTATCTTAATTACAGAAAATTCTCATCTTAAACATTTTTCAAAAAAAACACCCTATTAACAGTTTGCTAAATTAATCAACAAACTAAAAAAGAAAAATCACTTATTAAACTAGATATATTTTCAACCGATTTACAATTTCTACCCCAACTTTAATTTTTTAAAAAAAACTCTTTTAACCATAAGTTCAAAACAAAAAAAAGCACAATCTTGAAATTTCGAGTTTAAAAAACCTTTTGAAATTTATTAGAACATGAAACAAAAGGTAAGATAACACTAACAAAAATATTTATTTATATTTTTAAACATTCAACATAACATAAAATAAAAAATATCTATTTTTCTTTTCCTAAAAGGACCTTCTGTTTGGAAGACAGATATTCTAGATTAAACTAAAAAGAATATTCTAAATAAAAACCTTTCTTACAGACTCCCTAGTATGAAAACTTAAAGGATAATTATCCGCATTTATTCATTCTGTTTGAGAGTTTGGAGAAACGATATAAACAACTAAACGCTCACTATAAATCGCTTCTCAAACAATAACAATAAAAAATACTACTCCAACCACAGAAATTAAAGAACCAAAGGAAGAAACTCTTTTCCAATAAGAAAATCCATCCGGATAATCTGCATAACGACGAGGCATACCTCTTAAACCTAAAAAATGTTGAGGAAAGAAAGTTATATTTACTCCTGTGAACATAACTCAAAACTGACCAATAGCCATCTTAGCATTTAACATAGTTCCAGTAAATAAAGGCCATCAATGAACCAACCCTGCAAAAATAGAAAAGACTGCCCCCATCGACAAAACATAATGAAAATGGGCAACCACATAATAAGTATCATGTAATCTTATATCTAACCTGGCTCTAGCTAAAACTACTCCTGTTAGTCCTCCTAAAGTAAACAAAAATATAAAACCAGTAGCTCAAATAGGTCCTATATTATCAACCTGTTGACCAAGAGGACGACCATAGAAAGTAGCTAACCAACTAAATATCTTTATACCTGTAGGAACAGCTATAATCATTGTAGCACCAGTAAAATAAGCTCGAGTATCAATATCTAATCCAACAGTATACATATGATGAGCTCAAACAATAAATCCTAAAAAACCAATACCTAAAATGGCATATACCATTCCCATATGCCCAAAAGCACTATCCTTTCCTCTATAAAAAGTTACTATTTGAGAAATCATACCAAATCCAGGTAAAATTAAAATATAAACTTCGGGATGACCAAAAAACCAAAACAAATGTTGCCATAATATAGGATCACCACCCCCACCAGGATCAAAAAAAGTAGTATTAAAATTCCGATCAGTTAATAACATAGTTAACCCACCAGCTAAAACGGGTAAAGAAAGAACTAACATATAAGCAGTAACCATCACTGCCCACAAAAACAAAGGCAATTGACCCCAAGAAACTTGGATCTTAGCATTAACCATAGTAGTAATAAAATTTATAGAACCTAAAATAGAACTAGCCCCAGCCAAATGTAAAGAAAAAATAGCCATATCCACTCTAGGTCCCCTTTGAGCTATATTAGCAGACAAGGGTGGATAAAGAGTTCAACCTGTACCAACACCCCTCTCAACAACAAAAGAACCTAAAAGAAGGAAAAAGGAAGGGGGCAACAACCAAAAACTCATATTTTTTAACCGAGGAAAAGCCATATCTGGGCTAGTCAAATATAAAGGAATTAACCATTTACCGAAACCCCCAATTAAGACCGGCATTACGAAAAAAAAAATCATAATTAATCCATGAGCCGTAATTATACTATTATATAAATGAGGATCATTTAATAAGCTACCCGGTTGAGCTAACTCAGACCGAATTAAAAATCTAAAAGCAGTCCCCACTAAACCTGCTCAAATACCAAATATCATATATAAAGTACCAATATCCTTGTGATTAGTAGAATACAATCAACGAGAAAT